AAAAAAAATAAGCGTGAATCCTTTGATAATGAATTGCCTGATAAAAAGGATTACCTTGATAGGGTAAATTATGTAGTATTCTACATTCATTAATTGATTTTAATGTTTTTTTTTAAAAGGTTTTATACCTAATAGAATTAAACTATTTCTAAAAGTTTCAAAAACTTTTGTGCATCGTACACTAAAATATAAAAAGATAAGCTAATTAAGCTACTGGGTTCATACCCCATTTATAAAGGTTATAATCCTTTTCTTTTTAATTTTTAATAATTCTTCAAAAATTTTATTTATCTCAATTATAATTATTGGAACATTAATTACAGTAACTTCTAATTCTTGGTTAGGAGCTTGAATAGGTTTAGAAATTAATTTGTTATCTTTTATCCCCCTAATAAGAGATAATAATAATTTAGTATCTACTGAAGCTTCTTTAAAATATTTTTTAACCCAAGCATTAGCATCAACAGTTTTATTATTTTCTATTATTTTATTAATATTAAAAAATAATTTAAACAATGAAATTAATGAATCTTTTACATCTATAATTATAATATCAGCCTTATTAATAAAAAGAGGAGCCGCTCCTTTTCATTTTTGATTTCCTAATATAATGGACGGATTAACATGAATAAATGCTTTATTGCTAATAACTTGACAAAAAATTGCACCTTTAATATTAATTTCCTATTTAAATATTAAAAATCTTTTATTAATCAGTGTAATTCTTTCTGTTATTATCGGAGCTATCGGAGGATTAAATCAAACATCTTTACGAAAATTAATAGCTTTTTCTTCTATTAATCATTTAGGATGAATATTAAGCGCATTAATAATTAATAAATCAATTTGATTAACTTATTTTTCTTTTTATTTTTTTCTTTCATTTGTATTAACTTTTATGTTTAATTTATTAAAATTATTTCATTTAAATCAACTATTTTCAAGATTTTTTAATAGAAAAATTTTAAAATTTACTTTATTTATAAATTTCTTATCTTTAGGAGGATTACCTCCTTTTTTAGGATTCCTTCCTAAATGAATTGTAATTCAAGAATTAACTTTTTGTAATCAATATGCTCAATTAATAATTATAATAATAATAACATTAATTACTTTATTTTTTTATTTACGAATTTGTTATTCAGCTTTTATATTAAATTATTATGAAAATAATTGAATTATTAGTTTTCAAATTAATAATTTTTTAATAAATTTATTTTTAATCCTTTCATTTTTTTCTATTTTTGGTTTATTTTTAATTTCACTATTTTATTTAATATTGTAAGGCTTTAAGTTAAACAAACTAATAGCCTTCAAAGCTGTAAATATAGGAATTCCTTTAAGCCTTAGTAAATATTTACTCCTTCAAAATTGCAGTTTGATATCATTATTGACTATAAGACCAATTGATTAAGAAGAAATATTCTTATAAATAGATTTACAATCTATCGCCTAAACTTCAGCCACTTAATCGCGACAATGGTTATTCTCAACAAATCATAAGGATATTGGAACATTATATTTTATTTTTGGAGCATGAGCCGGAATAGTAGGAACATCTTTAAGAATTTTAATTCGAGCCGAACTTGGGCACCCTGGAGCATTAATCGGTGATGATCAAATTTATAATGTTATTGTTACAGCTCACGCTTTTATTATGATTTTTTTCATAGTAATACCTATTATAATTGGAGGGTTCGGAAATTGATTAGTGCCTTTAATATTAGGAGCACCTGACATAGCTTTTCCTCGAATAAATAATATAAGTTTTTGACTTCTTCCTCCTGCTTTATCTCTTTTATTAGTTAGAAGTATAGTTGAAAACGGAGCTGGAACAGGTTGAACAGTTTACCCACCTTTATCAGCAGGGATTGCTCATGGAGGAGCTTCAGTTGATTTAGCGATTTTCTCTTTACATTTAGCTGGAATTTCTTCAATTTTAGGAGCTGTAAATTTTATCACTACAGTAATTAATATACGATCTACAGGAATTACCCTTGATCGAATACCTTTATTTGTTTGATCAGTTGTAATTACAGCTTTATTATTATTGTTATCTTTACCAGTATTAGCAGGAGCTATTACTATATTATTAACAGACCGAAATTTAAATACTTCTTTTTTTGACCCTGCTGGAGGAGGAGATCCTATTTTATACCAACATTTATTTTGATTTTTTGGTCATCCAGAAGTTTATATTTTAATTTTACCAGGATTTGGAATAATCTCTCACATTATTAGTCAAGAATCTGGTAAAAAGGAAACATTTGGATCTTTAGGAATAATCTATGCTATATTAGCAATTGGATTATTAGGATTTATTGTATGAGCTCACCATATATTTACTGTAGGAATAGATGTAGATACTCGAGCTTACTTTACATCTGCAACTATAATTATTGCTGTACCAACTGGAATTAAAATTTTTAGTTGATTAGCAACATTGCATGGAACTCAATTATCTTATTCTCCTGCAATTCTTTGAGCTTTAGGATTTGTATTTTTATTTACTGTAGGAGGATTAACTGGAGTAGTTTTAGCTAATTCTTCAGTCGATATTATTTTACATGACACCTATTATGTAGTAGCTCATTTTCATTACGTTTTATCAATAGGAGCTGTATTTGCTATTATAGCAGGATTTATTCATTGATACCCCTTATTTACAGGATTAACTTTAAATGCCAAATGATTAAAAAGTCAATTTATTATTATATTTATTGGAGTAAATTTAACATTTTTCCCTCAACATTTTTTAGGTTTAGCAGGAATGCCTCGACGATATTCTGATTACCCAGATGCTTACACTACATGAAATATTGTCTCTACAATTGGTTCTTCAATTTCACTATTAGGAATTTTATTTTTCTTTTTTATTATTTGAGAAAGTTTAGTATCTCAACGACAAGTAATTTATCCAATTCAATTAAATTCTTCTATTGAATGATACCAAAATACTCCACCTGCTGAACATAGTTATTCTGAATTACCATTATTAACTAATTAATTTCTAATATGGCAGATTAGTGCAATGGATTTAAGCTCCATATATAAAGTATTTTACTTTTATTAGAAACAAATGTCTACATGAGCTAATTTAGGTTTACAAGATAGAGCATCTCCTTTGATAGAACAATTAATTTTTTTTCACGATCACGCATTATTAATTTTAGTAATAATTACTGTTTTAGTAGGATACTTAATATTTATATTATTTTTTAATTCATATATTAATCGATTTTTATTACATGGACAATTAATTGAAATAATTTGAACTATTCTTCCAGCTATTATTCTATTATTTATTGCTCTTCCTTCATTACGACTTCTATACCTTTTAGATGAAATTAATGAACCTTCTGTAACTTTAAAAAGTATTGGTCACCAATGATACTGAAGTTATGAATATTCAGACTTTAATAATATTGAATTTGATTCATATATAATTCCTACTAATGAATTAGCAATTGATGGATTTCGTCTTTTAGATGTTGATAATCGAGTAGTTTTACCTATAAATTCTCAAATTCGAATTTTAGTGACTGCTGCAGATGTAATTCATTCATGAACTATCCCTGCCTTAGGGGTAAAGGTTGATGGAACACCAGGACGACTTAATCAAACAAATTTTTTTATTAATCGACCAGGACTTTTTTATGGTCAATGTTCAGAAATTTGTGGAGCAAATCATAGTTTTATACCTATTGTAATTGAAAGTGTTCCTGTAAATTATTTTATTAAATGAATTTCTAATAATGTAAATTCTTCATTAGATGACTGAAAGCAAGTACTGGTCTCTTAAACCATTCAATAGTAAATTAGCGATTACTTCTAATGATAAAAAAAATTAGTTAAAACTATAACATTAGTATGTCAAACTAAAATTATTAAATTTTTAATATTTTTTAATTCCACAAATAGCCCCTATTAGATGATTATTTTTATTTATTATTTTTTCTATTACATTTATTTTATTTTGTTCAATTAATTATTACTCTTATTTACCTTCATCACCTAAATCTAATGAATTAAAAAATATTAATTTAAATTCAATAAATTGAAAATGATAACAAATTTATTTTCTGTATTTGACCCTTCAGCAATTTTTGGTTTTTCATTAAACTGATTAAGAACATTTTTAGGACTTTTAATAATTCCTTCAATTTATTGATTAATACCTTCCCGATATAATATTTTTTGAAATACAATTCTTTTAACTCTTCACAAAGAATTTAAAACATTATTAGGACCTTCAGGACACAATGGATCAACATTTATTTTTATTTCATTATTTTCATTAATTTTATTTAATAATTTTATAGGATTATTTCCTTATATTTTTACTTCAACAAGTCATTTAACATTAACTTTATCTCTTGCTTTACCTTTATGATTATGTTTTATAATTTATGGATGAATTAATCACACTCAACATATATTTGCTCATTTAGTACCTCAAGGAACCCCTGCTATTTTAATACCTTTTATAGTATGTATTGAAACTATTAGAAATATTATTCGTCCAGGAACTTTAGCAGTACGATTAACAGCAAATATAATTGCTGGACATTTATTATTAACATTATTAGGAAATACTGGTCCAGCTATATCAGCATTTTTAGTAACATTTTTATTAATTGTACAAATTGCTTTATTAGTATTAGAATCAGCAGTTGCTATAATTCAATCTTATGTATTTGCAGTTCTAAGAACACTATATTCTAGAGAAGTAAACTAATTATAATGTCTACACATTCAAATCACCCTTTTCATTTAGTTGATTATAGTCCTTGACCTTTAACAGGAGCTATTGGAGCAATAACAACAGTATCAGGTATAGTAAAATGATTTCATCAATATGATATTTCATTATTTTTTTTAGGTAATATTATCACAATTTTAACTGTTTATCAATGATGACGAGATGTATCTCGTGAAGGAACATACCAAGGATTACATACTTACGCAGTAACAATTGGATTACGGTGAGGAATAATTTTATTTATTTTATCAGAAGTTTTATTCTTTGTTAGATTTTTTTGAGCTTTTTTCCACAGAAGTTTATCTCCAGCAATTGAATTAGGAGCATCTTGACCTCCTATAGGAATTGTTTCATTTAATCCATTTCAAATTCCCCTGTTAAATACAGCAATTTTATTGGCATCAGGAGTAACTGTTACTTGAGCACATCATAGTTTAATAGAAAGTAATCACTCACAAACAACTCAAGGATTATTTTTTACTGTTTTATTAGGAATTTATTTTACAATTCTTCAAGCTTATGAATATATTGAAGCACCATTTACAATTGCAGATTCAGTTTATGGATCAACTTTTTATATAGCTACAGGATTTCATGGAATTCATGTTTTAATTGGAACAACATTTTTATTAATTTGTTTATTACGTCACCTAAATAATCATTTTTCTAAAAATCATCATTTTGGATTTGAAGCTGCAGCATGATATTGACATTTTGTTGATGTAGTATGATTATTCCTTTATATTACAATTTACTGATGAGGAGGATAATTAATTTATTATAATCTATATAGTATAAAAGTATATTTGACTTCCAATCATAAGGTCTATTAATAATAGTATAGATAATTTTTTCAATTATTTTTATTGGTTCTGTAATTCTCATTATCGCAACAATTGTAATACTTTTAGCTTCTATTCTTTCAAAAAAAACTTTAGTAGATCGAGAAAAAAGATCACCCTTTGAATGTGGATTTGATCCTAAATCATCATCTCGATTACCTTTTTCTTTACGATTTTTTTTAATTACAATTATTTTTTTAATTTTTGATGTAGAAATTGCTTTAATTTTACCTATAATTATTATTTTAAAATTCTCTAATTTATTAATTTGAAGAATTACCTCAATTATTTTTATTTTAATTTTATTAATTGGATTATACCATGAATGAAATCAGGGAATATTAAATTGATCAAATTAATATATATATATATATATATATATATATATATATATATAGGGTTGTAGTTAATTATAACATTTGATTTGCATTCAAAAAGTATTGAATATTCAATCTACCTTATTAATATAATGAATATGAAGCGATATATTGCATTTAGTTTCGACCTAATTTTAGGTAAATTTACCCTTATTCTTTAATTGAAGCCAAAAAGAGGCCTATCACTGTTAATGATATAATTGAGTAATTAACTCCAATTAAGGAAGTATGGTGATCAAGTAAAAGCTGCTAACTTTTTTCTTTTAATGGTTAAATTCCATTTATACTTCTGTTTATATAGTTTAAATAAAACCCTACATTTTCATTGTAGAAATAAAATGCTATATTTTTATAAATTACTAAATATAATTCACGATATTCAAAGATTATTTAATCTCCATAACATCTTCAATGTCATACTCTAATATATAAGCTATTTGAATATAAAAATAATAAAAAATTAAAAAGAATTAAAACTCAAAATACAAATAATAATAAATAAATTTTTAAACTATTATTATGTATAACAAATAAAATTTGAGAATAATTAACTAATTTTTGATACAAATGTTGACCCCCAAAATATTCTGATCAACCCTGATCAAAACTTTTAACTACAATTTGACCATAATTTAATGGATAGAAAATTATTCCATAAGTTCTAATATAAGGTATAAATCATATTGAACCTAAAAAACTTGAAATTTTATAATATAAAAAAGATTTATTTAATCTATATAATTTTCTCATAGAAATTAAATAACCAAATAAACCCCCAAAAATACAAACAAACAATGTTAATAATTTTATATAAATAGGTAAACAAATTATATACGGGTAAGGAAAAATTAATCAATTTAATATTCTCCCCCCTACAATTCTTATAATCAATAATCCTATTATACCACGTAATATAATTCAACCTTCATCATTTAATATATTTAATCTACCACAATTTAAATCTCCCGTCATAGAATAATAAACTAATCGAAAAGAATAACTTACTGTTAACCCAGTAGAAAAAAAATATAAAAAAAATGAAAATATATTAATATTTCTAATTAATACTATTTCTAAAATTATATCCTTTGAATAAAATCCCGCTAAAAAAGGTATACCACATAAAGCTAAATTAGATACATTAAAACATATTGAAGTTAAAGGTATATGAATTCTTAAACCCCCTATTAAACGAATATCTTGATTATTATTTATATTGTGAATAATAGCTCCTGCACATATAAACAATAATGCTTTAAATAAGGCATGAGTTAATAAATGAAATATAGCTAATTTATAAAATCCTATTGATAAAATACTTATTATTAACCCTAATTGACTTAAAGTTGATAAAGCAATGATTTTTTTTAAATCAAATTCAAAATTAGCTCCTATTCCAGCTATAAATATTGTTAATCCTGATAATAATAATAATAACTGTCCTAATCATGAATTTCTTAATAAAATATTAAATCGAATTAATAAATAAACTCCAGCAGTTACCAAAGTAGATGAATGAACTAATGCTGAAACAGGGGTAGGAGCAGCCATTGCAGCAGGTAATCAAGAAGAAAAAGGAATTTGAGCACTTTTAGTTATAGCAGCTAATATAACCAAACTACCAATTATTATTATTTCAAATTCATTTTGTATAACTTCTAAATAAAATACATAATTTCATCTTCCATAATTTAATATTCAAGCAATAGCTAATAATAATGCTACATCTCCAATTCGATTAGATAAAGCAGTTAATATCCCAGCATTATAAGATTTTACATTTTGAAAATAAATTACTAAACAATAAGAAACTAATCCAAGACCATCTCATCCTAATAAAATTCTAATTAAATTAGGACTAATAATTAATAATATTATTGATAAAACAAATATTAAAACCAATATAATAAAACGATTAATATTTTCATCTCTTCTTATATATTCTTTTCTATAAAAAATTACTAAAGAAGCAATTATTAAAACAAATGATATAAATAATAAACTTATTCAATCAAATAATAAAGTTATCACAATTCTTATAGAATTTAATGAAACTACTTCTCATTCAATAAAGTAAACTAAGTTATTTAATAAAAAATTTAATCTTAAAAAAAAACAAGATAATCTAATAGAAATTAAACTTACAAATCTAATTCTACAAATTGATAAATATTTCACGATCTAAAATGAATAACTCATATCACTAACACCACAAATTAGTATTTTTTTTAAACTATTTAAATATAATCACAACATATTTATATCTCTTTTTAAAATTAATAAGTTTAAAGGTAATCAATGTAATAATAATAATAAATATTCACGAATTTTACCATTACTAAATGAATAAACACCTGAAAAAATTTTTCCGTGTTGACTAAAAGAATATAAATATAGTGAATAAGCAGCTCTAAAAAAAGATAACAAAGATAATATAATTATAGAAACTCATGATCAAGAAACAATTCTATTTAATAAAGAAATTTCTCCTAATAAATTTAATGTAACAGGAGCTGCTATATTAGCTGAACTTAATAAAAATCACCACAATGCTATAGCAGGTATAAAATTTAATAAACCCTTATTAATTAATAAACTTCGTCTTCCTAACCGCTCATAAGAAATATTAGCTAAACAAAATAATCCTGATGAACACAATCCATGACCAATTATTAAAGTATAAGAACCTCTTAATCCTCAATATCTTATTACTAATAACCCCGCCAATACAATTCCTATATGAGCTACTGAAGAATAAGCAATTAAAGCCTTTAAATCTGTTTGACGTAAACAAACAAATCTAACTAAAACTCCTCCAACTAATCTAATTCTAATTCAAATAAATCCATACTTTAAATTTATGAGTTGTAAAACCGATAATACCCGCAATAATCCATAACCTCCTAATTTTAATATAATTCCAGCTAAAATTATTGACCCAGAAACAGGAGCTTCAACATGAGCTTTAGGTAATCATAAGTGAACTAAAAATATAGGTATTTTAACTAAAAAGGCACATAATATACAAAAATAAAGCAAATCATAATTAAATATAAAATTATTTATTAAATAAAAATTTATTGTACCCATTTTATTTATTAAATAAAAAATACCAATTAATATAGGCAAAGAAACCAATAAAGTATAAAATAACAAATAAATTCCAGCTTGCAATCGTTCAGGTTGATACCCCCAACCTAAAATTAAAAATAATGTAGGAATTAATCTTCTTTCAAAAAATAAATAAAATATAAATAAATTTATTCTTCTAAAAGTTAAAATTAATAATAATAATAGTAAAACTACATTTAATAAAAATAAATTTTTATAATTATTATATTTATTAACTCTTTCTCTAGCTAATAATATTAATGAACAAATTCATAATCTTAATATAATTAAACCATAAGAAAGTATATCTCTTCCTAAAAAGTAAGAAATTTCTGATCAATAATTTATAAAATTATTTATTAATAAAAAAACAAATCTAATTAAAAATAACAAAATTTGTACCATTCAATATATATTATTGATTAAACATAAAGGACTTAAAAAAATTAAAAAAAATACTAATTTTAACATTATATAATTCTAAAAGATTGAAAATAATCATTACCATGAGTACGAATTATTGAAACTAAAATTGATAATCCTAATGCCCCCTCACATACTCTAAAAGTTAAAAATATTATTCTAAAATAATTTTCATAATTTAATAAATTTAAATAAATAAATAACAAAAAAAATAATATTAAAACAATAAATTCTAAACTTAATAATATTGAAAGTAAATGTTTCCGATTAGAAACAAAACAAAATAATCCTAAAATTAATAAAATTATTGGTAAACTTCAATATAAAAATATAATCATTAGTTTTAATAGTTTAATAAAAACATTGGTCTTGTAAATCAAAAATAAGATTATATCTTTTAAAACTTCAAGAGAAAAGAAATTTCTTTTTCATTAATCCCCAAAATTAATATTTTAAATAAACTACCTCTTGATATTCTTCAATTATTTTTATATTCTTTAATTTTAACTACATCAATTATTTTTATTAATATAATTCACCCCTTAGCAATAGGATTAACTTTATTAATTCAAACAGTTTTAATTTGTTTAATTACTGGTTTAATAACTAAAAGATTTTGATACTCTTATATTTTATTTTTAATTTTTTTAGGAGGAATACTAGTTTTATTTATTTATGTTACTTCTTTAGCATCAAATGAAATATTTAATTTATCAATTAAATTAACTTTATTTTCATTTTTTTTAATATTTATTTTTACTATAATTTCTTTTTTTATTGATAAAACTTCTATTTCATTTTTTTTTATAAATAATGAAATAGAATCAATTTTTAATTTAAATTCATATTTTTTAGAAAATTCTTTATCATTAAATAAACTTTATAATTTTCCAACTAATTTTATTACAATTTTATTAATAAATTATTTATTAATTACTTTAATTATTGTAGTAAAAATTACAAAATTATTTAAAGGACCTCTTCGAATAATAAATTAATGAATAAACCTTTACGATCTTCTCACCCCCTTTTTAAAATTGCAAATAATGCATTAGTTGATTTACCTGCTCCTATTAATATTTCAGCTTGATGAAATTTTGGATCATTATTAGGATTATGTTTAATTATTCAAATTCTTACAGGATTATTTTTAGCAATACATTACACAGCAGACGTTAATTTAGCTTTTTATAGAGTTAATCATATTTGTCGAGATGTTAATTACGGATGATTACTACGAACATTACACGCTAATGGAGCATCATTTTTTTTTATTTGTATTTATTTACACGTAGGTCGAGGAATATATTATGGATCTTATTTATTTACTCCTACATGAATAATTGGGGTTATTATTTTATTTTTAGTAATAGGAACAGCTTTTATAGGATATGTATTACCATGAGGACAAATATCTTTTTGGGGAGCAACAGTTATTACTAATTTATTATCAGCTATTCCTTATTTAGGATTAGATTTAGTACAATGAGTATGAGGAGGATTTGCTGTAGATAACGCAACTTTAACTCGATTTTTTACTTTTCATTTTATTTTACCATTTATTGTTTTAGCTATAGTAATGATTCATTTATTATTTCTTCATCAAACAGGATCAAGAAATCCTATTGGATTAAATTCTAATATTGACAAAATTCCTTTCCACCCATATTTTACATTTAAGGATATCGTAGGATTTATTATTATAATTACTTTATTAATTTCATTAGTTTTAATTAATCCTTATTTATTAGGAGACCCAGATAATTTTATTCCCGCCAATCCTTTAGTTACACCAGCTCACATTCAACCTGAATGATATTTTTTATTTGCTTACGCTATTTTACGATCTATTCCTAATAAACTAGGAGGAGTAATTGCTCTTGTCTTATCAATTGCAATTTTAATAATCCTCCCTTTTTATAATTTAAGAAAATTCCGAGGAATTCAATTTTATCCTATTAATCAAATTTTATTTTGAATTATAGTAGTAACAGTAATTTTATTAACCTGAATTGGAGCCCGACCAGTAGAAGAACCTTATGTATTACTTGGACAAATTTTAACAGTTATTTATTTTTTATATTATATTATCAATCCTTTAATTAATAAATGATGAGATAATTTATTAAATTAGTTAATGAGCTTGAATAAGCATATGTTTTGAAAACATAAGATAGAAATTTTATTTTCTATTAACTTTACTAAAATAAATTCCCTATAATAAAGAAAACAATAAAATCTTAAATCCAATAAAAAATAATAAATAATTTAAAGAAAAAGATAAAAAACACTTTCAAGCTAAATACATTAATTTATCATAACGAAATCGAGGTAAAGTACCTCGTACTCAAATAAATACAAAAGAAATAAATATTAATTTTACATAAAATAATAAATTAAATACATCACAACCTAAAAAAATTACTCTAAATAATATACTTATAAATAAAATTCTAGAATATTCAGCTAAAAAAATTAAAGCAAATCCCCCTCTTCTATATTCTACATTAAATCCAGAAACTAACTCAGATTCTCCTTCTGCAAAATCAAATGGAGTTCGATTAGTTTCTGCTAAAGAAATTGTTAACCAAACTAAAGCCATAGGAAATAAGATAATTAAAAATCATATATAAACTTGATAATAATAAAAATATAAAATATTATATCTTCCAATTAAAAATACAAAAGATAATAAAATTAAAGCTAAACTAACTTCATAAGAAATTGTTTGAGCAACAGCTCGCAACCCCCCTAATAAAGCATAATTTGAATTAGAAGATCAACCAGCTACTATTACAGTATAAACACCTAATCTAGTACAACATAAAAAAAATAAACCCCCTAAATTAAAAGAATATAACTTAACAAAAAAAGGTATACATATTCAAACAAATAAAGATAAAAATAAAGAAAAAATAGGAGAAATATAATATCTTAAATAATTTGATAGTAAAGGATAAGTTTGTTCCTTAGTAAATAATTTAATTGCATCACAAAAAGGTTGAGGAACCCCTATTAATCCAACTTTATTAGGACCTTTACGAATTTGAATATACCCTAATACCTTACGCTCTAACAAAGTTAAAAACGCTACTCTTACTAATACACAAATAATTAGTAATAAACTTCCAATAAACGATAAAATTAATTCTATATAAAACAAGTACTATTTGTAATAATATTACATAAATAAATTCTAAATTTATTGCACTAATCTGCCAAAATAGTTTTATTATTAATAATATTCTTTTTTAAAATATAATTATTTTAATATTTGGTCCTTTCGTACTAAAATATTACAATTTTTTAAAGATAGAAACCAACCTGGCTTACGCCGGTTTGAACTCAGATCATGTAAGAATTTAAAAGTCGAACAGACTTAAAATTTGAGCGGCTACACCCAAAATTATATCTTAATCCAACATCGAGGTCGCAATCTTTTTTATCGATAAGAACTCTCCAAAAAAATTACGCTGTTATCCCTAAAGTAACTTAAATTTTTAATCATTATTAATGGATCAATTATTCATAAATTAATGGTTTTAAAATTAAAAGTTTATTAAATTTTACTATCACCCCAATAAAATACTTTAATTTATTATAATAAAAAAAATCTTTACAATTAAAATAAACAAAATATAAAGATTTATAGGGTCTTCTCGTCTTTTAAATAAATTTTAGCTTTTTGACTAAAAAATAAAATTCTATAAAAATTTTAAATGAAACAGTTAATATTTCGTCCAACCATTCATTCCAGCCTTCAATTAAAAGACTAATGATTATGCTACCTTTGCACAGTTAGAATACTGCGGCCATTTAAAAATTCAGTGGGCAGGTTAGACTTTAAATTTAATTCAAAAAGACATGTTTTTGTTAAACAGGCGAACATTATTTTTGCCGAATTCTTTATTTAAACTTATCATTAAAATTTATTTTTACAATATGATATACTAATTTTATCATTATTACTTAATTTTAATAATTAAAATTAATATTTCAATAAATAATTAAAATTTAATAAATAATTTTATTTATAAAATAAATTATAACATAATTATTAACAATTGCTAATTCTAAGCATATATTTATTAAATTTATTTATTATTTTTAAAAATTTATTTTATAGCTTATCCCATAAAATATTAAAATTATAAATTATTTTATTAAAAAATTTTTAAAATAAATTTATAATTTCTAAATTAAATTTATTTCTTGAAAAACTAGATACCTTTAAAAACGAATAACATTTCATTTCTAATATAATATTTAAAATAATTTTATCACATTAACTTTTATATTATATTAACTCTTTTAAAATCGAGAAAAATATTTATTAATATTTTTTATTTAATAAACGCTGATACACAAGGTACAATAAATTAAATTTTCTTTTATAATATGATTTTTTCAAATTATTTCAATTTTCTTTTACAATACTATTAAACTATTATTAAAATTATTTTTTCTTTAAACAATACTAAAACTTTATATTTTATAATTATTTTTAATACTTTACAAAAAAATATAAATTATTAATAAATAAAATCTAATTCAATTTATATTGATTTGCACAAAAATCTTTTCAATGTAAATGAAATACTTTACTTAATAAGCTTTAAATTGTCATTCTAGATACACTTTCCAGTACATCTACTATGTTACGACTTATCTTACCTTAATAATAAGAGCGACGGGCGATGTGTACATATTTTAGAGCTATAATCAAATTATTTATCTTTATAATTTTACTACCAAATCCACCTTCAAAAATTTTTTCATAATTTTATCCGTTTAAATATTTTTATTGTAACCCATTATTACTTAAATATAAGCTACACCTTGATCTGATATAAATTTTTTTAAAAATTATTGAATATTATTATTCTTATAAAATATTCTGATAACGACGGTATATAAACTGAATACAAACTTAAGTAAGGTCCATCGTGGATTATCGATTACAAAACAGGTTCCTCTGGAGAGATTAAAATACCGCCAAATTTTTTAAGTTTCAAGAACATAACTACTACTACTTTAATAAATTTATTTACATTTTAAATAATAGGGTATCTAATCCTAGTTTTTAATTAAAATTTTTTAGTTTCAATTTATCTATAAATAAATAATTTAAATTTAAAATTTCACCTAATAAATTTAATTTTATTTAATTTTACAACCATTTAACTTTTACTAAAAAAAATTTATTTGTATTATTGGTGTAACCGCGACTGCTGGCACCAATTTTGCCAATACTTTTTAATATTGCTATTTCTAAATTTCTTTAATTAATAATATTAATTACTGCGAATAAATAGAGTATATTTATTTTTAAAATAAATACAAATTCATACAAAAATTTACATATAAATCAAATTAATAACAAATTTTTAAGCCAAAATAAAACTTTAATATTAAAAAATAATTTATAAACAAATTTATTTTACTTATATAATTTATATTAAATAAAAATAAATTATATTATAAAAAATTAAATTTATTAAAAAATAAAATAATTTTATATAATTAAACCAACATATTAAATTTAATATAATTAATTTATTATTATTTAATTAAAATAAAAATAATTATTTTTAATCACTAAATCTGATTATTATCCCCTAATAATACAAAAATCTTTATAAAATTATAATAAAAATCAAATTAAATAAAAAAAATCATACTTTAATATTAAATTATTATAAAAATACAAAAAAAAAATAATTATTTTTATTACATTAATAATAAAATTTAGAATATTTTTTTTATTAAATTAATTTTAATAATAATAATAGTTTTAATATCAACCAAACCAAAAAAAAATAATAAAAAATAATAAATTTATTATAATAAATATATTTAAATAAAGTTATTTATTCTTTTTTAAAAAATTAATAAATATTTATTATAATAATAAAAAATAATAATAATAATAATATCAATAATGACTTGAAATTATTGCTATTTTATTATTATTAAAAAATCATACTATTTTTTTTTTTTTTTTTCTTAAAAATTTATTTTTTTAAAAGAAAATTAAATAAACTTTTTTATAAAAAATTTAAAAATTTGTTTTTAAAAAAAACAATATATATATTCTAGATTAATAAATATATATATATATATAAATATTTAATATATTATGATATAGCTAACATTAAAGAATAAAAAATTTCGCAATTCAAAAATTTATACATATAAATAAATTAATTCTATATATAAAGATTTATCTAATATTTATTACATTTATATAAATATATAAATATTTAATAAAATATTATATATTTATATATTTATATATAGTTGTAATTTTACTTAACATATATATATATATAGAAAAAATTAATTATATAATAATATTTTTATATTAATTTTACAAAAATACTAAAATGTATTATTTAATAAAAAATAATTAATATTTTAATTAAGTAAAATTTTTAAAAAAAAATAGTAAATACATAAAAAAAAAAAA